ATAAATGATAAAGAAAAGCTTTCTTCTTTTTACGAACTTGTTTACTAAATCCGTAGATCTAGAAATTCATTTCGGACAATTGAACCTTCTCAAACTGTTTCTTTTTCAAAACCAAAAAGATTTGTGCCAAAATAACCGATGCGAAGAAGAACAAAAGACCTTGGACACGTAATGGGTCTTGAAGTACTATTTCCGCATCCCCCTGACCAAATCCACCCACATTAGGATTACTCGTTAATGGCTGATCCAATTTGATAGATTCGCCTTCTGAAACAAGAAGTTCTGGTCCTGGAGGTAAAATATCAACTACTTGATGTCCATCCGATGCATCCGCTATGATTATTTCGTACCCCCCTTTTTCTTTTCGTATAATTTTGCTTACTTTACCCGCTGCTGTAGCATTATAAACTGTATTATTACTCTTGCTCCCATCAGGATAAATCTGACCCCTTCCTCGGTTTCCACCTACATATATGGGATATTTTAGGAAGTGAACATCCTTCTTAGTAGCGGGGTCGGGGGAAAGAATAGGAAAGGCAATTTCACTATATTTTTGACCAGGAACAGGACCTATCACAAGAATATTTTTTTTAGTAGGTCGGTAGCTCTGAAAAGAAAGATTACCCATCTTTTCTTTTATCTCAGGCGAAATACGATCAGGGGGGGCTAATTCAAACCCCTCCGGTAAAATAAGAACAGCCCCCACATTCAAGGCCCCTTTTTTGCCATTAGCAAGAACTTGTTTAAGTTGCTTATCATAAGGAATTCGAACAACTGCCTCAAATACAGTATCAGGAAGTACCGCCTGCGGAACCTCAATATCCACGGGTTTATTTGCTAAATGGCAATTGGCGCATACAATACGTCCAGTGGCTTCTCGTGGATTTTCATAACCCTGCTGTGCAAAAATGGGATATGCATTTGAAATGGATGCCCCAGTCATTATATATATAATAATGAGCAATACGGAAACGGATCGAGTAATCTCTTCCTTTATCCAAGAAAGGTTATTTCTAGTTTGCATGGTCCAATGGTTGATTCAAAAAATTTATACAATAAAATGAGGTAGGTCGCTAATATGGTTCCCTATCCAAGATTCTGCTATTTACTGAAATGAAATAATTCTACTGGAATATAAGAAGAATCAAAATCCCCTGGATGGGGATAAAAAAAGAAGTATGATTTTGAACGTTTTGCTTATGTACAAAATCACAAAGAGTAGAATTAGATCAGTGGATTCTTTTTCAGTCATTCATTGAATGATAAATCACTACAAGTGAGGGAGATAGACGATTTAAATAGCGGAAGATCCAATATTTAAAAATTGTATCTAATATAACTGGAAAAGTGGAAACAAGACCAGATATAATTTGCTCAGAATGAGCAAATCCAAAATCTTTGTAAATAGAACCAATCAATAGTTCCCAGCCGTGGGGCGAATGAAATCCTAGACATAAATCCGTTAATAAAAGAATAGAAAAGGCTTTTATTGTGTCGCTTAAATTATATAGGAATTCTTGAAACCAAGAATTAAGAAAAACAAGTTCTTGATTACCGAGAATAGAATAACCACTTAAAACAAGGAAATATATTATATTTGTCGAGAACTGGAGAATCTTATGGATATGGCCTTCGTTGTGCATCTTGATCAATTGGATCGTTTCTTTGTGGATTCCCAGCTTTTGTAAATGTGTTTCCGGGTATTCCTTTATTATTTCTTCCAAGAGGAAGAGCTCGTCTAATTCTATGAATTTTTCAAGAATAGTTTTTTCCTGAAGATCGTTCAAAAAAGTTTCGAATTCCCTAGTATTCCACCAATTAGTAACCCAATATTCTAGATTTTTTTGAAATGAGAAAGAGACCCACCAGGGCAAAAAGACTATAGATGCAAGATATAAAAGGAGAGTAAACGCTTTCTTTTTTTCCATTTTTCGTCTGTGAATTTTTAATCAACCCACGTCGTCAATTCTATACAATCTAATAGTTCTAGCAAACATAAGTTTTATTCCTTTTCTTACAAAGTAGCGAAACTATGAATCTATCCCCATTTTGTTTTTGATTCAGTGGCTAGCCTTTTCTTTTGAATTTAGAAAGAATTAATAAATTGACTTTTGAATCAAAGTACATTTGAAAGTCGAATGAGGAAACAATGTTTCTAGGACAGTTCAATTGCTCCAATTCGAAGCAATTACATCTTTTAAATGAATACACCCCACCCCAAGAGGCTGCTTTAACCAATGAATATTTTTCGTATTTCGAGATGAAAGAGATCCCTTATCTCACAAACTCTCAAAATAGAAAATAAAAAAAATTATTGAATTCATTTCAAAATACTTCAATAGGTACACGCAAGAAATAAGCCAATTCGCCCGCTTTTTGCTCAATTTCTCGTGGAGTCAAACTCTCATCAGTACGAGTCAACGGAATGGCCCCCTGACCTCGGATTTCCATATAAAGGACACGACGAGCATAAATACCCTCTTTAACTTCTATTCTGAGGGACTGAATATCTTTCATAAAGAATCGGAGGAAGATACGACGATTTTTTCCAGGAAATCCCCAACGAAAAATACACACTATTCCTTTCTTTTTATCGAATAGATCGTAACCACTACCCACATTCCACGAAATCGTGCACCACAAGTAGGAGCTAATAAAGAGCCCTGCAATCCCGTAGAAAGACATCACGATCCCTTGTGGAAAAAAAATGATTTGTTCAGAAGGAAATAAAGATATTAAATTCCGGCCAAGATAACTAGAAGTTCCAACCAATAAGAACCCTAATGAACCAAAAAACAGGATAAAGGCCCAGCAGAAATTACTTGTTTTTCGAGACCCTGCTATAAGTTCTATCCATATACGTTCTGATCGACAATTCATGTTGTATTTTATTGGAATTGGGAGAATAACCAAAATGGCATGGCTTTTACTTTACTTTTTTTTTAATTTCCGAAGTAACGCTCATCAACTAGTACTCTCGGACGTGAACTCTTAAGAGTAACTCATCGAATTCCTTTTTCCTTTTCGTTCAGTCATCCGCCCTGATACCACTACTGCTACATTTTAAAATAGATGTAATTGATTTAGACATATATCTTCATGTTTACGCACGCATTAAGAACTCTTTCGGTTATGTGTCCTTTATCTTCGGAGGAAGTACCATGTTATCCCATAGTCTACAAAATATATATCTGTGTTATGATTCAAGTCTAAGTTTTGAAAAAGAAATACAAAGAAGAGGATCCATCATATCTAAAAAATCTTGTTTCTTTGAACATGAAGAGATAAAGAAGCCATTGCAATTGCCGGAACAACTAGGCCTACCAAAGGCACAAAAATAGAGGGTATGCTGGTGAAAGTTGTCATAGAATGAATACCTCGATTTAATATTTGTACCTGTTATTGTTATAAAGATATCTTATAATCATTATAATTCGGATTTCAGTTTATTTGCCTTCTTGCTTTATTTGATTTTGCGGAAAAAAGAGTGCTCTTTTATGTTATAGAGGTTTACTGTTTAGTAATCAGTGATAGCGATGAAAAAGAGAAAAAGTCTACTTGTTGATTTCATTTTCATTCAAAGGAAAGAAAGCGTGGAACTGCAATAACTCACTAAGAACGCCTTTTAAAAGATTACGGGGTACGATTGGATCGAATAAGCCCTTATGGAATAAATATTCAGCCGCTTGTGAACCTTCAGGTACTGTCTTATTCAATGTTTGTTCTATTACTCTTTTACCCGCAAATGCAATGTAAGCGTTGGGTTCGGAAATAATTATATCTCCTAACATACCAAAACTTGCTGTCACTCCACCAGTAGTAGGAGATGTAAGGATTGATACATAAAATAACTTTTTATTTAATTGATAATCAAATAAAGCAGAAGAAATTTTAGCCATTTGCATCAAGCTCAAACTTCCTTCTTGCATGCGTGCTCCTCCAGAAGCACACACTAGAATAAGAGGTAAAAATTGATTGGTAGCATACTCGATCAAACGTGTAATTTTCTCGCCTACTACGGATCCCATACTACCTCCCATAAACATAAAATCCATAACCCCAATTGCTACGGTAATATTCTTTAGTTGACCAGTACCAGTTTGAACAGCCTCGGTTAATCCTGTCTTTCTTTGATAAGAATCAATACGATCTTTATAAGGTTCCTCCTCTGAATGAAAGTCAATGGGATCTAGAGAGATCATCTCTTCATCCATAGGATTCCAAGTGCCCGGATCAATCGAAAGTTCAATTCTATCTGAACTACTCATTTTCAAATGAGACCCACATTGTTCACAAATATTCATTTTTGACTTAAAAAATTTCTTATAATTTAATCCATAACAATTTTCGCACTGAACCCACAGATGCCTGTATTTTTGAGTTATATGGAGATCATTAGATCTTTCTCTTATAGTTAAATCAAGATCATTTGTGATAGGTCTTAGACTGGAACTCCTCCTTTCACTACTATTTCCGCCTTCACGACAAATGGAACTGTAAATGTAACTATCAATATCGATTTGAGAACAAAGATAATTGTCAACACAATTATTAATGTGAGTATTCCAACTATCTTTAGTATCATACATCAAAGTATGATATCGGGGATCTTTCCTAGTAGATCCATTATTAGAATAACTCGAACTTCGATAACTATAAAAATAAATTTCCAGTCCACTCAGAAACGAATGATCATTGTCAATCTCAAATTTTTTTTTTTCAATATCAAAATATATGGAATAACAATCCCTATTACTATTCCTAATTAAAAAAGTGTTATCAGCGCTAAAATTCCGAATGCTCTCGACACCCCGATCGCGATTACTGTAATTAGAACTGTCAGCATCACTCCAACTAGGAATGTTTTTATCCCTACCATTTAGACTACAGTCTTTCCGTACACTAACATTTTCAATAGGACCAAGACTATTCCTTAATTTACTTAAACCGCACCGGTATTCTAACTTCCTTCTAGATAACATCGAATTGAACCGCCTTTT